AAAAAAATATAGTTTTAAGTGTAGATTAGCACATTAAATTTTGAATTTAAAAGAAATAAATTAATTTTATTGAAACTAAAAATTTTTAATAAAAGTAATAAAAAATTACATAATTTATCCTATCAAGATAATCCTTTATTCAGGCATTTTATTTTTTATAAATGTTATATTTTGAAAAAATATCATTTTTTGAAAAATAAAAAATAGATAAACATTTATATACATGTAAGGAGCATCCCTTAAAATTTCATTTATATGTCTTTGTATTAACTTAGAAAATTAATTTAAGACATGGTTTCATATCATAAAATACCTTCGAAAGTTTTAGAGATGACCAATGTGATTCACATAAATTTAGATAAAATCTAGATCATTGTTCCCTCGGGAGGGAAATCAATATTAATTATTTGCAATTACATACATAAAAAAGACGCACAGGAATGCTTTTCAATTTAAACTATATTTTTCCCTTCTTAATATAAAAAAAAAGAAGGGAAAAATAATAAATTTAAATATAGTTTGTTTAAAAAAATTAAAAACTTTCTTTATATTTTATAAAAAAATAAATTTTGTGTAAAAAAATAGAAGAAGAATTTATAATTTTACTAAATTGTAAAATAGAAGTTTTTAAAAAGATTTGGCTAAACTTGTGCCAGCCGCCGCGGTTATACAAGTAAATCTTTTTTTAAAAAAATTAAAATATAATAAAATTATTTATAAATAATTTTATAAAATTAATAAAGGTGAAATTTATAATTTTAATAAAAATAATTTTGATTTTAAAGAAATTTAATATCTAAACTAGGATTAGATACCCTATTATTTTAAGCTATATATTGGTAGTAAATATAATTTATGAAATCATAAAATTTTGGCGGTATTTTAAGCTTATTAGAGGAATTTGCCCTGTGATGGATACAACGCCTGAATCTTACTTAATTTTGTTATTCAAATTCAGTTTGTATACCACTATATTTAGATATATTGAATAGTTATATTTTAAATTTTTTATTCAAAAAATATATTAAGTCATGGTGCAACAAATAATTATGAATGAGGTGAATTACATTAATTTTTATGTTATTTATTTTTTGAAAAAAGATTTTTAGGATTTAATAGTAAAATATTAATATTATGAATATTTGAATAGAGCTCTAAAATATGCACATATCGCCCGTCGCTCTCAGGAGTGAGATAAGTCGTAACAAAGTAAAAATACTGGAAAGTGTTTTTTAAAATGAAATCAGTTGATGTTTCATTTACAATGAAAATTTTGTTATTTTTAACCATTTTATTTTTAAAAATAAAATAATTTAAGGTGAGGATATAAAATTATATGTAAAGTTTTTGTATTATATAAAGAAAAATTATTTTTTTTAAACTGAAAAGGAAAAATGAAAATTTTAAAATTTTAAAATTGAAAAAGTACAATTTAAGGTACCTTTTGCATCAGGGTTTTTAGAAGAAATTAAACTAGTTTAATTTCCCGAAATTAAAATGAGCTATTAAAATAGTTTATTTATGTGGAAAGATAATTAATAATATTTTGATAGAAATGAAATTTTATTCATATTTAACGATATCTGGTTATAATATTTTGATTTTAGGTCAAAATTACAAATTATAATTTTTATAAAAATTATGTAGTTTTTTCTATAAGGGATAAGCTTGGTAGAATTTCTTTATGATTTTAGTATTATTAAAATAAGGAATAAAATTTTCTAAGTCTTTTTAAAAAGAATTTTAATTTTTTTAAAATTATGTAAGATTTTTTTATAATTAAATTAATTTTTTTTTTTAAAAAAATTATTAAAAAATTAGTAAATTGAAAATATAAATATAAAAAATTAAGGTTGATTTTTCGGAAAGAAAATTTAATTATAGGAATTCGGCAAATTAATTTAGTTGACTGTTTATCAAAAACATTTCATTTTGTTTTATAATAAAATGTATAATCTGCTCAATGATTTTTAAATTGCTGTGGTATTTTGACTATACGAAGGTATTGAAATAAGACTTTAAATGAGTGCTAAGAGAATGATTGAACAATTAGAAACTTTCTTTAATTAAATAATTAAATTTAATTTTTTAATGCAAAATTTAAAATAAAATTTAGGGACAAGAAGACCCTATGAATTTTTTATTTATTTAAATATAAATAAAATTTTTAAATAAATTTGATTGGGGCGATGTAAAAAGAATAAATATCTTTTTTTATAAAATTAAATTAGTTCCGTTTATAGCGATTTTTTGAAAAAAATACTCTAGGGATAACAGCGTAATAATTTTGGATAGTTCATATAGATAAAATAGTTTGCGACCTCGATGTTGGATTAGGATACTTTTTTGATGAAGAAGTTGAAAAAAGAAGTTTGTTCAACTTTTAAACTCCTACATGATCTGAGTTCAGACCGGCGTGAGCCAGGTTGGTTTCTATCTTAATTAAAAATTATATTTTTTTAGTACGAAAGGAATTAAAAATAAAAATATTTTTTTTTGAAAATTGGTTACAATATAGCTAATTTGGCAGAAAAATTGTATCAAATTTAGAATTTGGAAATGGGTTACCAATTAGTAATATAATAAAAATTAAAATTAAAGTGGCAGAAAGTTAAATGCAAGGAATTTAAGCTTCCTTTATGATTAAGTTCCTTTAATAGTGATTTCTTTTATTAGTTTTGTGTTTTTGATTTTATGTGTTTTAGTAAGAGTTGCTTTTTTTACATTGTTAGAACGGAAAATTTTAGGGTATGTTCATATTCGAAAGGGTCCTAATAAGGTTGGGTTATGGGGAATTTTTCAACCCTTTAGAGATGCTGTGAAGTTATTTAGAAAAGAAATAAATTTAATATTTTATATAAATATGTTTGTTTATATTTTAATGAGTTTAGTTTCTTTAATATTATTAATATTTTTATTGTTTTTATTTAAATGAAAATATAATCAAATTTTGATTGAGTATGGCTTAGTTTATATATTGTGTGTTTCAAGATTAAGAGTTTATGTAATTTTAATAGGGGGGTGATCTTCAAATTCTAAATACTCCCTATTAGGGGCTTATCGGGGTGTCGCTCAGGTAATTTCTTATGAAGTTAGTTTTTCTTTACTTATAATTAGAATTGTTTTTTTTTCGGGGAGTTATAATCTTGAAAGAATTACAGTATTTCAAGATTATTGAGTCTTGTTAGTAGGTTTTATAAATTTGTTTTTTGTTTGAATGGTTTCGTGTTTTGCTGAAACAAATCGTAGTCCTTTTGATTTATCTGAAGGAGAATCAGAATTAGTTTCAGGGTTTAATGTAGAATATGGATCGTGAAATTTTGCGTTATTATTTATAGCAGAATATGGAAATATTATTATATTTAGCTTAGTTTCATCTTATTTATTTTTAGGGTCTGGGGGTTTATTGATAATAAATATGTTAATTGTAATGATATTTTTTATTTTAATTCGGGGAACTTTAGTTCGATACCGATATGATAAATTGATAATGTTGGCATGAAAAGTTATTTTACCCTTTAGAATTTTGATAATTTTTTATATATGTTTTATAAAAATTATTATTATAAGTAATGTTTGTGTCTTTTTTAGAAAAAAGACTTTTAGAATGAAATTCTTTTTTATATTTTCAAAATATATACTTATAGATAGTTAAAAAGTCATATAAAAGGAATAATAAAAAAAAAGAAAAATATATAATAGTTAGGATTTGGCTAATAAAAATAAAAGGGTATTCTACGGGGCATGCACCTAGATATGTTAAAAGTAAAAATAAATTTACTAGAGTTCAAAATAAAAGTTTTTTTGAGGGGAAGAAATAAAAAGATGAAAATTTATTTTTTATAGAAAAGGGGAGAGTAATAATAATTAAGATTGATATAACTAGTGCAATTACTCCCCCAAATTTATTAGGAATTGATCGAAGAATAGCGTAAGCGAATAAAAAATATCATTCAGGTTGGATGTGTGGGGGAGTAACTAAAGGATTAGCAACATTAAAATTTTCTGAATCGTTTAAAATATAAGGTATAATTAAAACAATAATAGAAAAAAATAACAAAGTTATTAAAAAACCTAGAATGTCTTTTACTGTGAAATAGGGGTGAAAAGGGATTTTATCAATATTTAAATTTAAACCTAAAGGATTTCTAGACCCCTTTTCGTGAATTATTAAAATGTGAATTATTACTATAAATAATAATAAAAAAGGAAGAATAAAATGTAAAGAAAAAAATCGAGTAAGGGTGTTATTGTCAACAGAAAATCCCCCCCAAATTCAATACGTAAGTGTCGAGCCGATATAAGGAATAGCAGAAAATAGATTAGTAATTACTGTTGCCCCCCAAAAGGATATTTGGCCTCAGGGGAGAACATAACCCAAAAACGCTGTAGCTATAAGTAAGAAAATTATAACAATTCCTGTTATTCAAGTTTTTAAAAAAAAAAAAGAAGAGTAATAAATTCCTCGCCCAATATGAAGATATATAAAAATAAAAAATATTGAGGCTCCATTAGAATGAATAGATCGGATTAGTCATCCATTATTTACATCTCGTGAAATATGGGATATTATGTTAAATGCTGTAGTAATATCTCTTGAAAAATTCATAGCTAAGAAAAGACCTCTTAAAATTTGAATTCTTAAACATATTCCTAAAAGAGAACCTATATTTCATATATATGAAATATTAGAAGGGGTGGGGAGATTAGAAATAGGATTGAGAAGTTTTTTTATATTCATTAGTTACAAAGTTGAAAGCGGAGCATATGATGTTGTTATAATTTTTATCACTACAATTAATGTTATAATTAAATAAATTATCATGAATATTATTATATTTATTGAAGATGGGAAAAAATTAGAGTTTATAAATAAGAAAGAAATTTCAAGTTTTTTAAACGACGGGAAAGATAGAAGTATAAAAATTATAAATATTGAAATTTTTTTATTAACAGATAATTTTTTATTGGGAATAAGACTAATAATATAAAGAAATAAAATTAGTATACCCCCTAAAATAAGAAGAATCAAAATTAGGGGGATTCATATTATTTTAATTCTTTTGTAAATTATAATTCTTATTATTAAAGTAATAAAAATAATTGATATTAATATATATATAGGATGATTAAAAATAAAAAAAATTATTGTTAAAAAAGTTATTAATTTTATTTCAGAAATTAGTATAAAAGTTAAAAGTACATAAATTTTGGATATTTAAAGAGATTATCATTTCTGAAGTTATAAGAATAGCTCAAATATGATTTACAAAACCATTATTTTTAATTAAATTATTATAACTAATGTTAGAATTAGCGGTTTTTATATATTTAGTGGGATTATTAACTTTTTTAAAAAATCGTTTTTATCTTATAATAATGTTACTAAGATTTGAATTTATATATTTAAGAATATTTATATTAATTAATTGTATGGTTTTAATTGATACTTATTTGTTAACGTTGATTTATTTAACTATAATTGTAGCAGAAGCTAGATTGGGATTAAGATTAATAGTAATTATAAGTTTTTTTTATGGGAATGATCAAGTTTTTTCTATATATATACTAAAATGTTAAAATTGTTGTTTTCATTATTGATGATAATTTGAGTATCTGCAATTTTTAAAGGTATAGAATTAATTTTAGTATTATTTTTCTTTTTAAGATTAGTTTTTATAAATTATATTGATGGTGGAGTAACAGTTTATAAAATGGGGGGAGATTTACTAAGAATAAATTTATTTATACTTTCAGTGTGAATAATTATTTTGATAATAATAGCAAGATTTAAAGAAATGCTTTATGAAAATGAATATTTTAAATTTTATTTATTTTTTATATTATTTTTGTTATATTTATGTTTTTACAGAACAAATTTAATAATATTTTATTTTTTTTTTGAGTCTATTTTATTTCCTATTATTATAATAATTTTTAATTGAGGTAATCAACCTGAACGATTACAAGCAGGTATTTATATACTGATATATACTTTAATAGGATCTTTACCTTTATTTATTTTAATAATTTTGTATAAAGATTACAGTTTGAATTATTTATTTATAGATTTTACAACTTTAAAATCTATGGGATTTCTTTTTTTTTTTATAATATTAGGGTTTTTAGTAAAAGTTCCTATATTTTTAGTACATTTATGGTTACCTAAAGCTCATGTAGAAGCTCCTATTTCTGGTTCTATAATTTTAGCTGCTGTTTTATTGAAATTGGGAATTTATGGTATTTATCGTTTTAAAATGTTTTTTATAAATGAATTAATAGAGACAAGATATATTATTATAATTATTTCTATTACTGGAAGAGTTTTAGTTGGTATAGTATGTTTATTTCAAACAGATGTAAAATCTTTGATTGCATACTCGTCAGTGTGTCATATGGGTATTGTTTTAAGGGGTTCAATAAGAATAAATTATTTAAGTTCTATAGGAAGATTATTATTAATATTAGGGCACGGACTTTGTTCATCTGGTTTATTTTGTTTAGGAAATATATTATATGAACGATTTTTTACACGAAGATTACTTTTATTAAAGGGTATAAATAAAATTTTTCCTTCTGTTTCTTTATGATGATTTTTAATAAGAGTATTTAATATAGCAGCACCCCCCTCAATGAATATTTTTGGGGAGATTTTTTTAGTGGGGAGGTTACTAAAATTTAGAATAATATTTCTTTTACCTTTGATAGTATTACTTTTTTTAAGAGCTGGGTATTCATTATATTTGTTCAGATATATTAATCATGGGGAAGGGTGGCTAATATGATCTTCAAATTTAATCTCAATACGGGAACATTTTTTAATATTTTTACATTTTTTCCCCTTAATTATTTGAGTTTTAAAAATAGAATGTTTTAGAAGATGAGTCTAATCAACTTAATTAGTTTAGTTAAAAATAATAAATTGTGGATTTATAGATGAAATTTCATTAGGTAATTTTTTTAAAATGAGGTTATTATTTATTAATTAATAGATTTCTTTTTTTTTTGTATTTTGTTTATATAATTTATATATACGAAGTAATTGTTGTTGAAATTTTTTTAATAAACTTGTTATCTTTTAATGTAAAAGTTTACTTTTTGTTAGATTGGATTAGATTAAGATTTATATTTGTAGTTATATTTATTTCTGCAATAGTAATTATTTATAGGCATGAATATATAGATGGGGAAAGAGAAAAAATTTATTTTTGTTACATAGTTTTGTTATTTGTGTTTTCTATATTATTATTAATTGTTTCACCAAATATAATAATAATTATTTTAGGGTGGGATGGTCTAGGTTTAGTATCATACTGTTTAGTTATTTTCTATCAAAGTAATAATTCATTTAATTCTGGTATAATCACTGTTTTAATAAATCGAGTAGGAGATGTAACACTTATAATATCTGTAATTTTTTTACTAAATTACGGAAGAATAGACATAAACAGAGTAAAAGAAATTATTAAAGTATGTGGGGTTTTTATTATAATTTCAGGTATAACAAAAAGAGCACAGATTCCTTTCTCTGCTTGATTGCCTGCAGCAATAGCTGCTCCGACACCTGTTTCTTCGTTAGTTCATTCTTCTACATTAGTAACAGCTGGAATCTATTTGTTAATTCGATTTAGGATTCTTTTTGAAATAAAATTTTATTCAAGAATTATAATAATTTTATCAAGAATAACTATATTTATAGCAGGAGTAGGGGCAAATCTAGAAATAGATTTAAAAAAAATTATTGCTTTTTCTACTCTCAGACAATTAGGAATAATTATGCTTATTTTATCCTTGGGAAAAATAGAATTAGCGTTTTTTCACTTATTAATACATGCATTGTTTAAGTCAATGTTATTTTTATGTGCTGGGTTAGTAATTCACACTTTTTCAGGAGTTCAAGATATTCGTTATTTAGGGGGATTTTTTAGATTTAGCCCTGTAATTTCAGGATGCATAGGTTTAGCAAGGTTATCTCTTTTTGGATTCCCATTTGTAGGGGGATTTTATTCAAAAGATTTAATTTTAGAGTTTATTTATATAAATATAAATAATATTCTTATTGTGATAATTGTTGTTGCAAGAACATCTTTAACAATAATTTATTGTATACGAATAATGTATTATATTGTTTGAAAGGGAATTTTCATTCAAAGTTTTTTTGTAAAAAGTTGTAATTTTTTTATAATGTTCCCTATTTATTTTTTAAGAATTATAGTAATTATTTTTGGAAATTTCTTAAGATGAATTTCGATAATTTATGAGGATTTATTAATTTTATCAAATTTTAGAAAATTTTTTAACTTAATTTTAATTTTAATTTCTTTTTATTTTTTTTATTTAATATTTTTAATTAAAATAGAGGGATATACATTAAAAAATATTTATTATTTTTTTAGGAGAATATGGTTTATGTCTATTTTGTCTAGAATAATTTTTTTAAAATATTATAAAAAATATAGTATTATTTCAGAAAATGATTGAAAATGATCTGAGGAAATAGGACCCGGGGGTGTTTATAATTTTTTAAAAAAAAATAGATATTTTTCAATTTGGTTGAGAAATAATTTTTTAAGATCTTTTGTTTTAATATACACAAGAATACTAATTATATATATATTTATGTGTTCTTATAGTTTATTAGTGAAAAATATTACACTGAAAATGTAAAGAAATAGTTTTTAAGAATATTTTTAGAAAAAAAATCATTATAACAACGAAAATGTTATGTGTTTAATTACACTATAAAAATAAAGATTAAATGAAAAAAATCATTAATAATAGATTAGAAGTCTATAAAATTAATCTTAATTTAATAGGATTAAATCATTTTATTCATTAACAGTGAATAGCCTCGGGGGTTTTGGCTTCTATTAAAAAAAATAGAACTCATCTAAGATCAGGTCGAAACTGATTGCAATTTAATATCGCTTTATTTTTAGAAAAGGAAAGATCAATTTCTAATTGCAAATTAGATTTTATAATTTTTAAATACTTTTCTTTATTTTAATCACTCAAGTATTCCCCTTTTTCATTCGTAAATTAAACCTCAACTGATAAGAATATTGATAATAATGAATGTGATGAGAAATAAAATATTTTTATTGAAAAATAATAGGGGGAAGGGAAGAATAATTACAATTTCAATGTCAAAAATTAAAAAAATAATAGCAATTAAAAAAAATTTTAAAGAAAAAGGAATTCGTGATAAAGAAAATGGATCGAAACCACATTCAAAAGGTGATAATTTTTCTTTGTTAGTTAATCTTTTAAAAGAAATTAATAAAAAGGTAGCGAAAATTAGTAAGGGAATAAAAAAGATTATTATTATTTTTATTGTTTAATTTATTTGGTAAAACTTTTTAATTGGAAATTAAGTGTACTTTATTATACTAATTAAACAAAAAATTCATCAGTATATAAAAGTAAATAAAAATAATCATACTACATCAACGAAATGTCAATATCAAGCAGCGGCTTCAAAGCCAAAATGATGAGATGATGATATTAGATTTTTATTTATACGTAAAAGAGAGACGATTAAAAAAGATGTTCCAATAATTACATGAATCCCGTGAAATCCTGTAGTTATAAAAAATGTTGAACCAAAAACTCTATCTCTTATAGAAAATTGTGCCTGTATATATTCTCATATTTGGAGAATAGAAAATATTAATCCCAATAAAATGGTAATAAATAATGAATTAAAGGCTTCTTTGAAATTATTATTAATAATTCTATGATGGGACCAAGAAACTGAAATTCCAGAAGAAATTAAAATAGTTGTATTAAGGAGGGGAATTTCAAAGGGGTTAAAGGGTAAAATATTAGAGGGTGGTCACAAAGTTCCAATTTCAATGTTAGGTGATAGTCTTCTATGAAAAAAAGCTCAGAAAAAAGAAATAAAAAAAAAAACTTCAGAAATAATAAATAAAATTATTCCGAATTTTAATCCTCATAGAACATAGGAAGAATGAAGGCCCTGGAGAGCGGCCTCTCGTGATACATCGCGTCATCACTGAAAAAGAGTTAATATTAAAATAATTAATGCTAATGAAATTATATGAGAAAATGAAAAGTGTAGTAATATAATTGTTCTTATAGTAATTATAATAGATGTAATACATCTAGAGAATGGTCAAGGTCTTTTTTCTACTATATGAAATGGGTGAAATATCATTGGTTGTTAAATTTCGTTAGTGTAGAGGGATGAGAGAGTAATAAAAACATAACTTTGAATTACTGCAACTGCTGTTTCTAAAATTATTAAAAATAGTATAATAGGTAAAATAATTATTATCCTTTTAGGGTATGAAAATGGAATTGAAGTAAGGAGATGAATTAGGAGATGTCCTCTAATTATATTAGCAGATAAACGAATGGATAAAGTAACAGGACGAATTAAATTTCTAATAGTTTCAATAATTACTATAAAAAATGTTAGAATTATAGGGGACCCTAGGGGGACTAAATGGGTTATTATTTTATTAAAAGATAAAATTCATCCCTTTAATATTAAAGTTAATCAAATAGGAAATGCTATAATTATAGATAAAGTAATGTGGCTAGAGGGGGTAAAAACATAGGGAAGTAACCCTAAGCAATTAAATATTAAAATTGAAAAAAAAATTGAAATATAAATAAAAATAAATTTTTGGGATTTAAAAGAAAGGTTATTTTTAATTTCTTCAAAAATTTTGAAAAAAATAATTTTTCAAAATTTTTGAAATCGTGATGAAATTCTCCAAAAGTTAGCGGGAATAATAAATAATACTGAAATAATTGAAAGTCAATTAAGTCTAAAATTAGAAGAAGAAGAAGGATCAAAAATTGAGAATAAGTTTATTATCATTTTAAAAGAAATTTATTAATTTTGATAAAATTTGGAGATAATTTGTTTGTTTTTATTAAGAAAAAGTATAAATTAATTAAAGAAAATGCAAGTAATAATGAAAATAGAAAAGATAAAAAAATTCAATTTATAGGATAAATTTGAGGAATTGAAAAACACAAAAAGTAATTTTAGATTGACATTCTAATGTTATTAAATTTTAACTAGTTTTTCCATTGAAAGTGATTATCACTATAAAGTGGTTTAAGAGACCATTGCTTAAATATTTCAGCCATTCAATGAAAAAGATTTTAATCATTTAATAAAATTATTAGGTGATGTAATTTCAAGAGAAATTGGTATAAATCTATGATTAGCTCCACAAATTTCAGAACACTGTCCAAAAAATAATCCAGGGCGTGAAGAATAAGAAAAAGATTGATTTAGGCGTCCCGGGACAGCATCTATTTTTACACCTAAAGACGGTAGTGTTCACGAATGAATAACATCTGCTGATGAAATTAAAAATTTAATGTGGGAATTAAAAGGAATTACTATACGGTTATCTACATCAAGTAGACGGAAGGAGTTTTTTCTTATTTCATGAGAAGGAATTATGAACGAGTCAAATTCAATATTAAAGTCGGAAAATTCATAGGATCAGTATCATTGATGACCAATAATTTTTACGGTAATTGAGGGAGAATAGGACTCATCAAGTATATAAAGAAGGCGTAATGAGGGCATAGCAATAAAAATTAATGTAATTGCTGGGATAATTGTTCAAATAGTTTCAATTTCTTGTCCTTCTATCAAAAAACGAGATGAAAAAGAGTTAGACATAATATTTGCAATTATATATAATGTAATAATGGTAATTATAATAATAATTAATATGGAGTGGTCATGAAAAAAAATTATTTGTTCTATAATAGGGGAATTTCTGTTAGAGAATATAATATTTGATCAGGTTATCATTAGTTTATTTATTTAATAAGAATATTATTTTGATTGAAAGTATGTTCTGAAGGGGGAAAATTTAATTGTCACTCATTTGAGGAGTTAGAAAATTGAGAAATAAGAATTAATTTTTTTGATATTATAGCGTCTCATATAATGATAATGAAAAAAATTACTCTCACAGCGGAAATTATTCTCCCCAACGAAGAAACTAAGTTTCACTTAGAAAAAAAATCAGGATAATCAGAATACCGTCGTGGTATTCCTCTTAATCCTAAAAAATGTTGGGGGAAAAAAGTTATATTAACCCCAATGAATATAGAAAAGAATTGAATTTTTAAAAAAAGAGAATTAAAATTTATTCCAAAAAAAAGAGGAAATCAATGTGTGATTGATCCTATAATAGCAAACACAGCTCCTATTGATAAAACATAATGAAAATGTGCTACTACATAATAGGTATCATGGAGAATAATATCAATGGATGAATTAGCTAAAATAATTCCAGTTAAACCTCCTAAAGTAAACAGGAAAACAAATCCCAATACTCAAAGTATAGAAGAATTATAATTAATATTAGACCCGTGGAGAGTAGCTAGTCATCTAAAAATTTTAATTCCAGTAGGAACAGCAATAATTATAGTTGCGGCTGTAAAATAAGCTCGAGTATCGATGTCTATACCAACAGTGAACATGTGATGAGCTCAAACAATAAATCCAAGAAAGCCGATTGCTAGTATAGCATAAATTATACCTAATGTTCCAAATGGTTCCTTTTTTCCTGTATGAAAACAAATAATATGAGAAACTATTCCGAACCCTGGAAGAATAAGAATATACACTTCAGGATGGCCAAAAAATCAGAATAAATGTTGGTATAAAATAGGGTCTCCACCCCCGGAAGGGTCAAAAAATGAAGTATTAAAATTTCGGTCTGTTAATAGTATAGTAATTGCACCAGCAAGAACTGGCAAAGAAAGAAGAAGCAAAATTGCTGTAATAAAAACTGATCAGACAAATAAAGGTATTCGTTCTATAGATATTCCTGGAGAACGTATATTGATAATTGTTGTAATAAAGTTGATTGCACCTAAAATTGAAGAAATTCCAGCCAAATGAAGGGAGAAAATTGCTATATCAACGGAGGCCCCTGAATGAGAAATGTTAGATGAAAGTGGTGGGTAAACTGTTCAACCTGTTCCTGCTCCTCTTTCAACTAAAGAAGAGTTTATTAATAAAAATAAAGAAGGTGGTAATAACCAGAAACTAAGATTATTTATACGGGGAAAAGCTATATCAGGTGCCCCTAATATTAGAGGAATTAGCCAGTTACCGAATCCCCCAATTATTACAGGTATAACTATGAAAAAAATTATAATAAAAGCATGGGCTGTAACAATTACATTATAAATTTGGTCGTTACCAATTAATGATCCAGGTTGTCCCAGTTCAGTTCGGATTAAAATTCTTATAGATATTCCCACTATAGTAGATCATCTTCCAAAAATTAAATATATAGTTCCAATGTCTTTGTGATTTGTAGAAAAAAGTCATCGCGGTAAAATGGCTGAAGTAATTAAGCTATAAATTGTAAATTTATTAATGAATTGAATTCTTTTACTAATAAAATTTGAATCTTATATTTTATTTTAAAATATTAAATTGCAAATTTAAAGAAGATTAATTTCTAAGATTTAATTATATTAATTGTTTTGTACTTTGAAGGTACATAGTTTTTCTAACTTAAAATCTTTAAATAATTATTATTGAAGGGGTTAAAATAATAATTCTTAAAAAATTTAAAAAAAAAAATCAATTTTTTCTAAAAAAATTAAAAATATAATGTGGTTTAACAAGAATATTCAAATTTAAAAAAATTGGGTATAAAATTCGAATATAAAAAAATAAATTAATAAGAGATGAAGGAATTAAAATTAATATAATTATTGGGAAATTTTTAATTATTAAAATAACTGAAATTCATTTTATAAAAAATCCTAAAAATGGGGGCATTCCTCCTAAGGATAAAAATAAAGAAATTATTGTAATTTTATTTAAAAAAGTTAATTTTATTGAGTTAAAATTAAAAATTGAGAAATTATAATTTTTTTTGAAAGTTTTAATAATTTTTCTTAAAATAATTGAATAAATTATTAAATATAGAATTCAAAAGTTTTGGTTACAAAAAATTAATGCTATCATTCAAGCTAAATGAGAAATAGAAGAAAAAGCTAAAATTTTTTTTAAAGAAGTTTGGTTTAAACCCCCCAGTGATCCAATTAAGCTGGAGGCAATAATAAAAAAAATAAAAAATTTATGAGAAATTAATGAAGAAATAAAAAGAGGAATAATTTTCTGGAAAGTTAAAAGGAAAAAAAATGGCAAAAAATTTAAGCCCTCAGAAATTTGGGGGAATCAAGCATGAAACGGAGCGGACCCTAATTTAATTATTATAGAAACTAGAATAATTAAAATTAATATATTATTAGAAAAAAGAAAAGTTAAAAATGATGAAAATAGAAATAATGAGGATGAGAAAGATTGAATAATATAATAATTTATAATTCTATTTGACGAGAGAAAATTTTTTGAATTTATTAAAGGAATAAATATTATTATGTTAATCTCTAAAGAAACTCATAAAGGAAACCAAAAGGAACATGAGATTGCTATTAAAATTGATATTAATAAAATTCATAAAAAAATAATTTTTTGGTTAAATATTAATAAAGGAAACTTGTTCATATTTGGGGTATGAGCCCACTAGCTTAATTTAGCTTACTTTATA